ACGCAACGATGATTTTTTTCTACAAATCATAAGGATATTGGAACACTATATTTTATTTTTGGAACTTGAGCTGGTATAGTGGGGACTTCTTTAAGAATAATTATCCGCGTTGAACTTGGGCAACCTGGTAGGTTGATTGGGGACGATCAAATTTATAATGTAGTAGTGACTGCACATGCTTTTGTTATAATTTTTTTTATGGTTATACCTATTATAATTGGGGGATTTGGTAACTGGTTAGTTCCCCTAATATTAGGGGCTCCTGACATGGCCTTCCCACGCATAAATAATATAAGGTTTTGATTACTTCCATTTTCTTTAACTTTATTATTAACTAGGGGGATGGTAGAGAGGGGAGTGGGTACCGGTTGAACTGTCTACCCCCCCTTAGCATCTGCTATTGCTCACGCAGGAGCCTCTGTAGATTTAGGGATTTTCTCACTTCATTTAGCGGGGGTTTCTTCAATTTTAGGGGCGGTAAATTTTATAACTACAGCTATTAATATACGGGGTGTGGGAATAACTTTAGATCGAATACCTCTTTTTGTTTGATCTGTATTTATTACAGCGGTTCTCTTACTTTTATCATTACCTGTGTTAGCAGGTGCTATTACTATATTATTAACAGATCGTAATTTAAATACCTCATTTTTTGATCCTGCTGGAGGGGGGGATCCTATTCTATACCAACATTTATTTTGGTTTTTTGGTCACCCCGAGGTTTATATTTTAATTTTACCTGCGTTTGGTATAGTATCTCATATTGTTGCTCAGGAATCTGGTAAGAAAGAGGCTTTCGGCACATTAGGTATAATTTATGCAATAATTGCTATTGGTGTTTTAGGGTTTGTTGTTTGGGCTCATCATATATTTACAGTGGGTATGGACGTAGATACTCGAGCATATTTTACTTCTGCTACAATAATTATTGCAGTACCAACGGGGATCAAGATTTTCAGGTGGTTGGGAACTTTACAGGGAACTCAAATTAATTATAGTCCTTCTTTGTTGTGGGTTTTAGGGTTTATTTTCTTATTTACTGTTGGAGGCTTGACTGGGGTAGTTTTGGCTAATTCTTCTATTGATATTATTTTACATGATACTTATTATGTGGTGGCTCATTTTCACTATGTTCTTTCAATAGGAGCTGTATTTGGAATTTTTGCTGGAATTGTTCATTGGTTTCCACTATTTACTGGGTTAACCTTAAATCAGAAGTGGTTAAAAATTCATTTTTTAACCATATTTGTAGGGGTAAATATAACATTTTTTCCACAGCATTTTTTAGGGTTAAATGGGATGCCCCGGCGGTATTCTGATTACCCCGATGCTTATATAACTTGAAATATTTTATCTTCGGTAGGATCTATTATTTCTTTGGTAGCTGTATTAGGGTTTGTTATTATTGTTTGAGAGGCTTTTGCAACAAGTCGGGTGTTGTTTAATCCATTATTTCTTTCTTCATCAATTGAGTGGCAACACCCATTCCCCCCGGCGGACCATAGTTACGTAGAGATTCCTTTAATTTCTAATTATCTAAAATGGCAGATAGATGTGTAGGATTTAAGCTCCTATTAGGAAGGGCTCTTCTTTTAGAAATGGCGTCATGAGGGTATTTGGGGTTTCAAGATAGTGCTTCACCTTTAATGGAGCAATTAATTTTTTTTCATGATCACACTATAGTAGTATTAATTTTAATTGTAACGTTTGTGGGGTACATTATGTTTTATTTATTTCTAAACTTTTTTATTAATCGAGTTTTATTGGAAAGGCAGGAAATTGAGATTATTTGAACTGTCCTCCCAGCTATTATTTTAATTTTTATTGCTTTTCCATCTCTTCGTCTTTTATATTTATTGGATGAGGTTAATAGCCCTAGGATTACTTTAAAAACAGTGGGTCATCAATGGTATTGAAGGTATGAATACTCTGATTTTATGGGGTTAGAGTTTGATTCATATATAGTAGCTTCACCAGACCTTTCATTATCTGGATTTCGTCTTTTAGATGTTGATAACCGAGTTGTTCTTCCTGTAGATTCCCAAGTTCGAATGTTGATTAGGGCTGCTGATGTTATTCATTCGTGAACTGTGCCTTCTTTAGGGATAAAAGCTGATGCAGTTCCAGGTCGATTAAATCAAATTAGGTTTTTTATTACACGTCCCGGTTTATTTTTTGGGCAGTGTTCTGAAATTTGTGGCGCTAACCACAGATTTATACCCATTGTTGTAGAGAGAGTAAGGGTGGATTCTTTCTTAAATTGAGTTTCTTCTAGCTTGGAGTAGTCATTTGATAACTTAAATATAAGTGTAAGCCTTTTAAGCTTAAAATAGTAGATTACTTCAAGTGATTAAAAGTTAGTTAATAATTTATAATACAAGTTTGTCAAACTTGAGTAATTTTTTTTATAAATACTTTTTTATGCCTCAAATATCTCCTATTCTCTGGGTAAATTTATTTATTATATTTTTATTAGGGTTAATTTTAATTTTAATTTTACAATACTTCCTGGGGATTTACTTAAAATTGAGTTTGGGAAAGGAGTCTCACTATAAAGAGGAAAAAGTCTGAAAATGATAACTAGGTTATTTAGAATCTTTGACCCCTCTTCCAGAATTTTTTCTTTTTCTTTAAATTGAATTTCAACTTTTTTAGGAATAATATTCTTACCCTATTTATATTGGGCCTCGCCCTCACGGTGAGTTTTAGGGTGATCAAGACTTACTAAGGGTTTATATAACGAGTTTAGGGTTATTTTAGGTACTCGAAATTTAGGGTTGGGCTTGGTGTTTATTTCTTTATTTACACTAATTATATTTAATAATTTTTTGGGCTTATTACCTTATGTGTTTACAAGATCTAGGCACTTAGTGATAACTCTATCCTTAGCTTTTCCCTTATGAGTATCTTTTATAGTTTTTGGTTGATTAAATCACACACAACATATATTTTCTCATTTAGTACCTCAAGGCACTCCTAGGGTTCTTATACCATTTATGGTATTAATTGAGACAATTAGAAATATTATTCGACCTGGGACACTAGCTGTGCGGTTAGCAGCTAACATAATTGCTGGGCACCTTTTATTAAGTCTCTTAGGTAATATGGGACCTGCTCTATCTTTTGGGGTAATTTGGATTCTTATTAGATTGCAGGTTCTTTTATTGTTACTGGAGGCTGCTGTTGCAGTTATTCAATCTTATGTGTTTGCTATTCTCAGGTCTTTATATGCTAGAGAAGTAAATTAATGTCATCACACAGATATCATGCATATCATTTAGTAGATGTTAGTCCTTGACCACTAACTGGTTCAATTAGTGCTATAATATTAACAACTGGTTTAATTAAGTGATTTCATCAATTTAGCGCAGATTTACTTTATCTTAGATTTGTAGGGGTAATTTTAACTATAGTTCAGTGGTGACGGGATGTTGTTCGTGAGGGAACTTATCAGGGTATCCATACTGGGGTTGTAATTAAGGGGTTACGTTGGGGAATAATTTTGTTTATTGTGTCAGAGGTACTCTTTTTTTTTTCTTTTTTTTGAGCTTTTTTTCACAGAAGATTATCTCCTGTAGTAGAGGTGGGGGCCTATTGGCCCCCAACAGGAATTCAACCATTTAATCCTTTTGGGGTTCCATTATTAAATACAACTATTTTACTTTCCTCTGGGGCTACTGTAACATGGGCTCATCATGCAATTTTAAATTCTAATCACCTGGAAGCCCTTCAAAGGTTAATAATAACTGTAGTGTTGGGGTTTTATTTTACAGGGTTACAGGCGTATGAATATATTGAGGCTTCTTTTTCAATTGCGGACTCTATTTACGGGTCAACTTTCTTTGTAGCTACGGGTTTTCACGGGCTCCATGTTGTTATTGGTTCCTCTTTTCTTTTAGTATGTCTATACCGCCTCTATAAATGTCATTTTTCTTCTTACCATCATTTTGGGTTTGAAGCAGCGGCGTGGTATTGGCATTTTGTAGATGTAGTGTGACTTTTCCTCTATGTTTTTATTTATTGGTGGGGTAGTTAATTTTTTAGTATATTGTATGTTTGGTTTCCAACCAAAAGGTCTAAGAGCTTAGAAAAATTAATTTTTATTATATTAATAATTGGTCTATTAACATTAATTATTAGGGTGGCAGTAATAATATTTTCTTCGTTGGTATCAAAGAAAATAATTGTGGATCGGGAAAAAAGTTCTCCCTTTGAGTGTGGGTTTGATCCTAAAGGGAGGGCACGACTTCCCTTTTCACTTCGGTTTTTTTTATTAGCTGTAATTTTTTTAATTTTTGATGTTGAAATTACTCTTCTTATACCGTTGGCTTTTATTTTAATATTAGCTGATATTTTTACTTGGGTGTGATTAGGGTTGGTGTTTTTATTTATTTTACTACTAGGTTTATATTATGAGTGAAGGGAAGGGGCTTTGGACTGAAGGTAATGGAATTATAGTCAACTATGATATATGATTTGCACTCATAAGGTGTTCAAGAACTAATTTTATTAGAAAGCGAAGGATTGCGTTTAGTTTCGACCTAAATTTTGAAGTTATCTTCTCTAATTTGTTTTTAAGGTGTTATACATATTACATTTTCACTGTAAGGTTGAAGAAGAGTCTTCTAAAAATAGAGGACTAATGAAGGGAAATTTGGGAGGACCCCCCCTTTTTTTTGGGGGTCCTCCCCATCGTTGAGATTACATTATTAATAAGGGGGAGCTTAATAACCAACAAGTTTTGGTAATTTAATTGATCTCCTACCCCATTAATTGATCAGAAATTTCACTGAAATTTCTGGTCAATTAATAAATTAAAGTTAGGAGAAATATATAAAATATTTAGAAATAAATATATAGGTGTGTATTAAATAGGAAGATAGGTAAAACAAGTAGTATTAAATAAGGATAAAAAGAAAGAGATTAATGGGGTAGGTAGATTAAATATGTTTAGTAAAATAAATATTTTAAAATATTTGGTTATATAAATAATTCTTTATAAATAAATAGGTTTAATATATTTGATTTTTTTTTACTAAATGTTTAGTTTTTTATATAGTGGGGCGGTAGACCCCAAAAAAATTAAGGTTGCCCACTATATAAGCTTGTTCTAAACTGACGATGTAATTTAAGTTTATTAATATTAGATAATATACACACTGGAATTTCACCGGTCCCTAAAAGATCAAAACTTTTCGTGCTATTTACACTATTATATATGTGTATGTTATCATTATTTAGAGATATGAACGGAATTTAACCGCTCAAGAACTAAGTTAGAAGCTTTTTCTTAAACATTAAATCTCCTTAGCAGGATAATTTCAATTCTTCCATTAACAGTGGAAAGCCTCTTTTTGGCTTCAACTAAATTATTTAATTAATTCTTAATTTATTTAATAGGGTTATAACTATGCACACTAATTTATATTGGGGGTGATTAGGGATTAAAGTTTGATTTTTGCTTAGTAATTTTGTTCTATAACTGTTAATATATGCAAATTTTGGTGATTAAAATTTACTTAAAGTGGTTTTAAATAGTTGGCAATATTTAGTATTGGTTAATAAGGTTATTCTTGAATCGGTAAGTTATAATAAGTCTGAGAAATTTTGTGCCAGCAGTCGCGGTTAAACTTGGGGGCTAAATAAAATTTATTAGTTAAAGTTAATTGAATTAAATTTAAATTAGAGTTTATGTTAATAAAAAGTGAAATTAGGTTATTAAATATAAAATTTTATTTAATTATAGGTGTGATGAAGCTTAAAAAGTTGGGGTATGAATTAGGATTAGATACCCTAGTACACTTAAATTTAACTGTAAAATACTAGGATACTAGAAGTTATATTCTTTAAATTTAAAGAATTTGGCGGTACTTTAGTCTAGTTAGAGGAACCTGTCTCCTAAACGATAATACACGCATTATCTTACTTATTTTAGTAGATCAGCCTGTATACCGTCATTATAAGATAATTTAAGAGAGAATATTATTAAAATCATATTATATGAGTATATTAGATCAAGGTGCAGCTAATGAATAAGAAGAGGTGGGTTACAATAAAATTTATTTACACGGATTTAATATTTAAATATATTAGTGAAGGGGGATTTAATTGTAAAAGGAAATTAATAAGGTTTTTTGATAGGAGCTCTAAATTATGTACATATCGCCCGTCGCTTTCATTTAAGGTGAAATAAGTCGTAACATAGTAGGGGCACTGGAAAGTACCCCTAGAATTTTAGCAAGATAAAGCTGAAAAAAAGCATCTCATTTACACTGAGAAGGGTGTCGTGCAATTCGATTTATTTTGAAAGGAACCAATTGCTTAAAAACAATAATAGGAAAAATATTTTAATTTTTGAAGTAGAGTGAATCGAATAGAAGAGAAAGGCTTAGTATATTTTACTGTAAGGGAAATTTGAAATAATTGAAAATTAAACATTTAATAAGTAGTAATTAATTTATGTACCTTGTGTATTATGGATATTTAAATTTATGTATTTAGTTTACGTATCTCGAAAGAGAAATAGCTAGGATAATAAGAAGGTTTTTGTAGAATAAAAATTTTAAATTTTATTTCTAAGAGTGAAATATTAATTGAGTTCTCTAATATCTAGTTTTTTGAGAAATAAATTTAATTTAGCTTTTTTATATAAATTGATAGGAAGAAGTAAAGATAGGAGGGACGAGCTTTTTATTATATAGTTGTATGGGGAGAATAAGTTTGAGAAATTAAACTAAGCTTAAAATTAGCTAGGTTTATAAAGTGTTATAATTAATATTGGAGTTGTAAAATATTTTTATTTCCCCTAAATTTATATCAAGAATTAATTTTAAATAACACAGAGTTAGGTATAATAAATATATTAGTATATAGTAGTGTGAAATAAGGATATGTAGAATAAGAATAAGATTTTATATTACTTATGGTGGGTTTAAGGAATTCGGCAAATAATTATCTCTGCCTGTTTAACAAAAACATGTCTATATGAGAGGTATATAAAGTCTAACCTGCCCATTGAGATTTGAAAGGCCGCGGTATTATGACCGTGCTAAGGTAGCATAATCATTAGTCTTTTAATTGGAGGCTGGAATGAATGGTCGGACAAGAGATAAGCTGTCTTAAGTAAAAATATTGAATTTAACTTTTAAGTGAAAAGGCTTAAATCCTCTAGGGGGACGATAAGACCCTATAAAACTTTATATTTTGAAATAATAATTAATTTTGTGTGGGAGATTTATTTTTAAGTATTTTATTGGGGTGATAAGGATAAAATAATAAATAACTGTCTTTTTTTATTACAGTAATATTTGAGCAAATGAACCTAGTAAGGGAAAGAAGATTAAGTTACTTTAGGGATAACAGCGTAATTTTTTTTAAGAGTTCTTATCGACAAGAAAGTTTGCGACCTCGATGTTGAATTAAAAATTCTTTATAGAGCAGAAACTATAAAAGAAGGTCTGTTCGACCTTTAAAATTTTACATGATTTGAGTTCAGACCGGTGTAAACCAGGTTGGTTTCTATCTCCTAGTAGATGATTAATTATTTTAGTACGAAAGGATTGAGTAATTAGAAAATTTTTTATTTATTATTTTGGCAGATTATGCGTTAGATTTAGAATCTAATAATATAGGATTTCTATAAATAATGGGGATGCCAAGACACGTTGAAATTTTAGTTATTAGGGTAATTAATTATTTAATTATAATTATTTGTGTTTTATTAGGTGTTGCGTTTATTACGTTACTTGAGCGGAAGATTTTAGGCTATATTCAAATTCGTAAGGGGCCAAATAAATTAGGGGTCTTAGGTTTATTACAGCCTTTTTCTGATGCAGTGAAACTTTTTACTAAGGAGCAAGTTAATTTATCTACATTCAATTTTTTACCCTATTATGTATCTCCTGTTTTTAGGTTATTTATCTCTTTAATTGTATGGGGGGTTTTACCTTATTTGAGGGGGCAATTTAATATAAACTTAGGGGTTTTATTTTTTTTATGTTGTTTAAGGTTTGGAGTATATCCTGTAATAAGAGCGGGTTGGTCCTCTAATTGTAAGTATTCGATGTTAGGGAGACTTCGTTCAGTAGCACAAACAATTTCTTATGAAGTTAGATTGGCATTGATTTTATTGTCCTTTATTTTTTTGGTGGAAAGATTTGATTTTAAAGAATTTGTTAACTATCAGGAGGAAATTTGATTTTTATGGGTGACTATTCCCTTAGCAATGGTTTGATTCACTTCTTGCTTAGCTGAGACTAATCGAACTCCTTTTGATTTTTCTGAGGGGGAGTCGGAGCTGGTCTCAGGGTTTAACACAGAGTATGGGGCGGGAGGCTTTGCTCTAATTTTTATAGCCGAATATTCAATGATCTTGTTTATAAGAATAATTTTTTCTCTTATATTTTTGGGGTCTACATCTTTAGGTATTTTATTCTATTTAAAATTAACTGGAATAAGGTTTGTTTTTATTTGGGTTCGTGGTACTTTACCTCGGTTTCGTTACGATAAATTAATATATCTTGCTTGGAAGAGATTTTTACCTACGTCTTTAAATTTTTTGATCTATTTTATGGGGTTGAAAATAATAATATATTGTGTTTTTTTAATTTAATTGGGTGGGTGGTAAATGTAGTTCAGAGGGTAGTTTAAATTATAAAATATTAATTTTGGATATTAAAGATATTTTTTTTCTCTGATAGTTTAAAAATTGAAGAAGTTAATTTCTCCTACTAATGCTTTCAAAGCATTTGTTTTAATAAACTAAACTTTCAACTTAATGATTTATCTCAAATTGTAGTGCTAAGGGGAGCTATAATATAATATAGAAAGTAGAGGAAAGATAAAATTTGGCCTGTTAAAATGTAGGGAGTTTCAACGGGACGAGCTCCAATTCAAGTTAATAGTATAACTACTGAAATGAGGCACCAAAATAAGATTTGGTTTAATGGGTAGAACGTAAATCTTCGAAATTTAGATGTATGGGTAAAGGGTAAGATTATTAAGATTGAGATAGATATAATAAGGGCAATTACTCCCCCAAGTTTATTAGGAATAGAGCGAAGAATGGCATAGGCAAATAAGAAGTACCACTCAGGTTGAATGTGGATTGGTGTTACAAGGGGGTTTGCAGGGATAAAGTTATCGGGATCTCTAAGGAGGTATGGACTAAAAAGTGTTAATATAATTAATAACCATAGAAGTACAATGAACCCTAATATATCTTTAAAATTAAAGTAGGGGTGAAATGGTACTTTATCTATAGATCTTGAGGTCCCTAAGGGGTTATTTCCCCCTGTTTCGTGGAGAAATAGAATATGAACTATTGTTAAAGCTGAAATAATAAATGGAAATAAAAAATGAAAGGAGAAGAAGCGAGTCAATGTAGCATTATCAACGGCAAAGCCCCCCCAAATCCATTGAACTAGATCTACCCCGAGAAAAGGAATTGCAGAGAAGAGGTTTGTAATAACAGTGGCTCCTCAAAAAGATATTTGGCCTCAGGGAAGAACGTAACCTAAGAAGGCTGAAGCTATTGTAAGAAAAAAAATCAGAATACCAACTATTCAAGTATGAAAGTAGGTGTAGGACCCATAATAAATACCACGTCCAATGTGTAGATATAGGCAGATAAAGAAGAAAGAGGCTCTATTAGCGTGGATAGTTCGAATAAGTCACCCATAGTTTACATCTCGGCAAATATGGATAACTCTCGAGAAAGCTGATTCAATATTGGGGGTATAATGTATAGAGAGGAATAATCCGGTTAGAATTTGAATAATTAAACACAGGCCCAATAAAGAACCGAAATTTCATATGGCCGAGATATTTCTTGGGATTGGTATATCAATTAAGGAATTATTAATGATTTTAAATAGTGGGTGATGTTTTCGTAAGGGTTTAAACATTAGTTATTAGTTCGAAGTGGCCTAGAGAGGGGGTTAATAATTTTAACTACAATAAATAGTGTTAAAAGGAGGTAGCTGATTAGAAATAATGTAAAAAATATAGAGGAGTAGTTATAAATTGTTCTAACTAAAAGCGAGGTTATATTGAATTTATATATTGATATAACGGAGGAAGCAAGTAAATTAAAGTTAGAGTAAATAGTTAGGGGATCAAAAAAAAGAAGTATAAAAGATAAAATAAATACAAGGGAAAGTGAAATAGAAAGATAATTAAATTGAGTGTTGAATATTTCATTTGAAGCTAATGAAGCTACATAAATAAATAAAACTAATATTCCCCCTAAAAAAATAAGGAATAAGATATAAGAGAATCAGAAGGAGTGTCTATAGTAGCCAGAGGATAGACAGATAAGAATTGTTTGAGAAAATAAAGTCAACCCTATTGATAGGGGGTGATTTAACCGGGTAAATAAAACAGAAGAAAATAAAATAAGGGGAATGAAGAAAATAAAAATATTAAAACCTTGAGTTTTAATGATTTAAGAAGTAATTTATTCATTCTTGGTTTACAAAACCAAAGTTTTCTTTAAACTATTAAAACTAATGACTACTTTAAATTTAATTTTTATTTGTTCTTTATTAATATTTTTTTGTGGAATAAGAGCTTTTATTTCTAATCGTAAGCATTTATTAAATACTTTATTAAGTTTAGAGTTTCTTATACTCAGGAATTTTTGGGCGGTAAATTTATATTTTTCTAGAGTGGGGATTGAGGTTTATGTAGTGCTGTTTTTTTTAACATTGGGGGTTTGTGAAGGTGCTTTAGGTTTATCCTTGCTAGTATCGATTGTTCGTTCCCATGGAAATGATTTTTTTGGGGGATTTAATATAATATAATGTTAAAGTTTTTAATTATAAATATAATAATATTTTTATTAGTAAAGGATTGGGGTGTTATTCAATTGTCGTTGTTTTTAATGTGTTTTTTTGTTGTATTGAGTCTTAATCACGATTTTTGTGTATTTAACCTGGGGGGTCAATTAGGGAGTGATTACTTAAGAATTATTTTAATTCTATTAAGTGTGTGGATTACTGTGTTAGTAGTTTATAGAAGGCAAATAATTAGAAAAACTAAAAAGTTTTCCTCATTATTTTTATTAATAAATTTACTATTATTAGGGGCTTTAATTATAACTTTTTCTTCAATAGATTACCTAATATTTTATTTAAGGTTTGAGAGATCTCTTATTCCTACTTTGATTTTAATTCTCGGTTGAGGTTATCAGCCAGAGCGTACTCAGGCTGGTGTGTATATATTATTTTATACGCTATTTGCTTCACTACCATTATTAATTTCGTTAATTAGGGTGTATAGGGTTAGGGGGAGATTAATAATAGGGTTAGTAAAGAGGGGTGTAGAGGGTCTAAGGTTAATTACCTTCCTTTGATATATTAGAACCATACTTGCATTTATTGTTAAACTACCTATATATTTATTTCACTTATGGCTCCCTAAAGCACATGTTGAAGCACCTGTAGCGGGTTCAATAATTTTAGCGGGGGTACTATTAAAATTGGGGGGATATGGGTTGATTCGGGTTTTAAGGTTGTTTTCGGAAGTTAATAAAATATTTTCTTGGGTTTGAATTGGGGTTGGGGTTTTTGGGGGTCTTATTATTAGGGTTTTATGTTTACGTCAGGTGGATATAAAATCTTTAATTGCTTATTCTTCAGTAGCTCATATAAGGTTAGTGTTGAGGGGCCTTATTGTATTTAGGTGGTGAGGAATAAATGGGGCTGTTGTTGTTATATTGGGGCATGGTCTATGTTCGTCTGGCTTATTTTGTTTATCAAACATTGTTTATGAGCGGTTGGGTAGTCGTAGGTTAATTGTAAATAAAGGACTACTAAATTTTATACCTTCTTTAGGGTTATGGTGGTTTTTATTAAGAATTAGAAACATAGCAGCCCCTCCTACGTTAAATTTGTTGGGGGAAATTAATTTAATTATTAGGGTTGTAAGGTGGGGGAAGGTTAGTATAATTGGTATTGCAGGACTATCTTTTTTTAGGGCAGCTTATACTTTATATTTATATTCATCTAGTCAACATGGAGTGATTTTAAGTTCAATATATTCATGTTGTTCGGGTAAATTAAGTGAGTATTATGTTTTGAGTCTTCATTGACTTCCTTTAAATCTGCTAGTTATAAAAAGGTCGTTAATTTTACCGGTAATTTAATTTAAATAGTTTAATAAAAACGTTGGTTTGTGATACCAAAATTATAAGCATTATTTTAAATAATGGTGTGAAAATTTTCTATACATTTAGTGAGATTAGTATTTTTGGGGATTAGATCTATAATTTGTTTGAGAATATCCTTATTAAGTTTACAGGGGGGAATAAGTTACGTTATTGAGTGGGAGTTGTTTTCTTTAAATTCTACTTTAATTGTTGTAACCTTAGTTTTAGATTGGATTAGTTATATATTTCTAAGGTTTATTTTATTTATTTCTTCAATGGTGTTATTTTATAGGGGGGATTACATGAGGGGAGATAAGAATTTTAATCGGTTTATATATTTAGTTTTTGCATTTGTTGTTTCTATAAATGCTTTGATTGTGAGACCTAATTTAATTAGTATTTTATTGGGGTGAGATGGTTTAGGTTTAATTTCTTATGCTCTAGTAATTTTTTATCAAAATGAAAAATCTGCAAATGCTGGAATATTAACAATTTTATCTAATCGCGTGGGGGATGTAGCAATTCTTTTAAGGATTGCTTTGTTTTTTACGGTAGGGAGGTGGAATTTTTTTAGCTGGGGCTTTTATATAAGTAAAGATGCTATTTTAATTAAAGTATTAGTAATTATAGCTGCTATAACTAAAAGGGCTCAAATTCCTTTTTCTGCATGACTACCGGCTGCTATAGCAGCTCCTACCCCAGTATCGGCATTAGTCCATTCTTCAACTTTAGTTACTGCGGGGGTATTTCTTTTAATTCGATTTAGGATAATTTTTGAGGATTATATTATTCAGTCTTCAATATTGTTTATTTCGTGCTCCACTATATTTATAGCTGGGCTTGGGGCTAACTTCGAGTATGATTTAAAGAAAATTATTGCCCTTTCTACCCTAAGTCAATTAGGAGTTATACTAAGAATCTTGTCTTTAGGGTTCTCTGGTCTTGCTTTTTTCCACCTATTAACTCATGCTTTATTTAAAGCTCTATTGTTTCTATGTGCGGGGGTAATAATTCATAATTTAAAGGATTATCAAGATATTCGTATAATGGGGGGGTTAAGAACGAGAATACCTTTAACTAGGACTTGTATAAATTTATCAAACTTATCTTTGTGTGGTATACCTTTTATAGCGGGGTTTTATTCTAAGGATTTAATTTTAGAGGTTGCTTTTATAAGAAATATTAATTTTATAAGTTTTATAATATATGTTATGGCAACTGGGTTGACTGTAGCTTATACATTTCGTCTGATTTTTTATAGTCTTACTGGTATAAGAAACTTAAGAAGAATAAGGGGGGTTCATGATAGGGGAGTTATTATAACAAGTCCCATAATAATATTGGGGTTTATATCTGTGTTGAGGGGGGCGAGATTATCTTGAATTATATTTCCGGAGCCATATATAATTTGTTTAAGACCTAGGTTTAAATTTCTAGTAATAGTATTATTAATTATAGGGTCTTTTGCGGGGTATATATTAAATCTCATAAGAGTTAATAATATATTAGGGAGAATACAATTTTACTCTTCTAGGGTGTTTGTAGGATCAATATGATTTTTACCTTTTTTATCTAGATTAAATTTAGTTAATTTTACATTAAAAGGGAGGATAAAGTACGAAATAAGAATAGATAAAGGATGATCTGAGTTTTTCGGGGGACAAGGTTCTTTTAATTTTATTATAGGAGGAATACACTGAATTCAGTGGGCCCAGAGTAATACATTAAAATTTTATGTAAAGACTTTTTTTTTATGGGTTATTGTATTAAGATTTTTGTTATTTTGAGTATAATCCATATAATTTAGAATAGAATATTACATTGAAGCTGTGGAAGGGGTCTTACACCTATGGGTAAATATAAATGTGGTGCCTGATTAAAGGGTAGTTTTGATAGAACTAATTAAGTATAATAATACCCATATTATCTAAAAGATAAGCTAAGAAAGCTAATGGGTTCATACCCCGTGAATGAAGATGGATCTTCTCTTTTGAGTGGTTTCTCCTTTTAACGTGTTATTTTTCTTTACCTTAAGTTTGGGGCTAATATTAAGTATTTCTTCAAATTCTTGGTTTGGGGCTTGAGCTGGGTTGGAGTTAAACCTAATATCTTTTATTCCTTTAATTTCTTCAAGAAGCAATAAGTATAGGTCGGAGAGTGCTTTAAAGTATTTTCTAATTCAAGCTTTGGCTTCAATTGTGATTATTTTTTCTGCCTCTTTCACTTTATTAACACATAATTTTATTATATTATTTTCTTTATCGTTGTTATTGAAGCTAGGGGCTGCTCCTTTTTATTTTTGGTTTCCCCAGGTAGTGGAGGGTTTAAATTGATTACAGGTTATAATTTTAATAACTATGCAGAAGATTGGTCCCATAGTATTGTTAAGGTATTTAATATTTGACAAATATAGATTTGTTTTAATATTTTCTTCAGCTTTATTGTCTGCTCTTATTGGGGCAGCTGGGGGAATAAATCAAACATTTTTACGTAAGATCATGGCTTTTTCTTCAATCAATCATATATCTTGAATGTTTTTTGCAATAATTATAAGAGAAATGTGCTGGTTAATTTATTTTTTGATTTATTCTCTCCTTTCTATTATAGTAATTATAAATTTTTACTTCCAACAAGCTTATCATTTTTCTCACTTAGTAAATAGGGGGGTTCCTTTTATTCCTAAGATAATCTCTATAATAAGATTATTTTCCCTAGGGGGCCTACCCCCTTTTTTAGGGTTTATTCCTAAGTGAATTGTAATTCAAGAAATAGTTATTGGCCAATTGTTTCATTCACTAGTTATTATTCTTTTAAGTAGGTTATTTACTCTTTATTTTTATATTCGGGTTAGGATTTCTTTTTTAACTTTAATTTTTCCTTTTAGGGGTTGGGTTATTAAAGAAGATAAAAATATAGTTAGTATACCCCTCATATTAACTATGAATTTTTTTGGGCTTTTAATTCCTTCATTATATTTAATTATATAAAGACTTTAAGTTAATTAAACTAACATCTTTCAAAGTTGTCAAAAAAAGTATTCTTTTAGGTCTTATAAGTTCTAGTGAGTTGCACATTTCCAAATTTGCAATTTGGTGTTTTTATTATTACTATAGAACCTAATAGAAAAGAAATTTCTCGTCCCTAAATTTACAGTTTAGTGCCTAAAGCTCGGCTATTCTATC